TGATTATGAATATATATATCTATATGGATGTATGTTGTCCAAATTTAATTGATCTCAATTGATCCCCTCTTACTGCCCATAAGATAAGGAATAGTTAGGGATAGGGATGACAGGATTTGAACCCGTGACATTTTGTACCCAAAACAAACGCGCTACCAAGCTGCGCTACATCCCTTTCAATTGTTTTCCAGTGTCATTCTAAAGAATCTTTGTCTTGTTTTCCACATCTGTATGTTGATATATCTAAATTATGCTGCCATTTTTTTCTTTCTAGTTTCATATTGTATAACATAGAATAGTAATAAAAAATTATATACATATGAAATAAAAAAAAAAAAATAAAAGATGAAATAAACCCACCCCAAAATATTCATTTTTTTAGGGAATGCTCGGGCAGAAATGGACCTTTTTTTTGTTAAAAAAAAAGAATATCTAAAGAATATCTAAAGAATTTTTGTACATTTCCATTTGAATTAGGGATTCTGCGTACAAATACAAGTGGTTATTAACTAAATATACATCTGATCATATATGGATTACCATTATGTATTACAAATTACAATAAAATAAAGAAAGAAAGGAGGATTTGAAATGCGAGATCTAAAAACATATCTCTCCGTGGCACCCGTGATAAGTACTCTATGGTTCGGAGCCTTGGCCGGTCTATTGATAGAAATCAATCGTTTATTCCCAGATGCGTTGATATTCCCCTTTTTTTCATTCTAGTTATTGAGACGGGAAGGGGTGAAGAAATGAATCCCCTTCCGTTTTTCGTTGTTTTTTTTTTCGAATTCGAAGAAAAGAGAAAAAAAAAGTGGATTCAACCTCAATGAAACTTGCAATCTGGTGCCGGGTTTCAATTGAATTTCATTAATAATGAGGCTGAAAATAGAATCGCTAGCGCGGGGCAACAATCTCATACAAGATACTTAAATAAAAAACTGAAATAATGTATTGTGATTCTAAAGATAGTTAGAAATCATTGTATTACTTAATTATTACTATACTTCTATTGATGGCACCGAAATCTGTCAGAATTGGATTTCGGATTAGCAACTTCTGTTTTTTTATTCCTTTCTTCTTCTTCGCTTCGAATCGGAAAATAGAAGAGTTTTAAGTGAATCAAAAAACCAAAGGAGGTTCATGGCCAAAGGTAAAGATATACGAGTAAGGGTTATTTTGGAATGTACCGATTGTGTTCGAAACAGTGTTAATGTTAATAAGGAATCAACGGGTATTTCAAGATATATTACTCAAAAGAATCGACACAATAAGCCTAGTCGATTGGAATTGAGAAAATTTTGTCCCTGTTGTTGCAAACATACGATTCACGGGGAGATAAAGAAATAGATAAAATGGATTGCCTGTGTTTCATCCCTCAAAATGAAAAATGATATATTATTTCATGTTTATATAAATTGTATATCTATATAATTTCTTATATAGATATATAAGAAATGAAATTATATAGATATATAAGAAATTATATAGATATATAACATATATAAATATAAACAAATTATAAACAAATCAAATATTAAATAAATTAAATTAAAATATTAAATAAATAGAAACAAAACAAATCAATCCGATTTTGTAAGAAATGGTATTTTCGGGATAAGGAATAAACAAACCATGGATAAATCTAAACGACTCTTTCCTAAATCTAAGCGATCTTTTCGTAGGCGTTTGCCCCCGATCCAATCGGGGGATCGAATTGATTATAAAAACATGAGTTTAATTAGTCGATTTATTAGTGAACAAGGAAAAATATTATCTAGACGGGTGAATAGATTGACCTTAAAACAACAGCGATTAATTACGATTGCTATAAAACAAGCTCGTATTTTATCTTCGTTACCTTTTCGTAATAATGAAAAAGAATTTGAAAAAAGTGAGTCAACTACTCAAGCTACTGGGCTTAAAACAAAAAAAAGGGTTTACTCTTCAATTAAATTCAAATTTCAATCTAAACTCAAATGAAATGCGGATTGATGTTTTGTTCGAAAACTACGATAATCCAAATTGGATTGTCGTGTTGTCAGAAAAAAGAGAATCGTTGAAGAAGAATAATTTTTTTTTTATTGAACGTGGTTGCTCATTTTGACGACTTTATCATATGATTCTATTTTTTCATACAAATACCTACTCTACTTTCCCGGAGTTCAGTCTCCGGGTAATTTTTATTTTATGATCTCGTTGGAAATCATATAAAAACAATTCCTATTTAATATAGCTATTTGTGCAAGTATTTTACGATTAAGAAGCAACTGCCTCTTGTACAGATTATACATGAATATACTATAGCTATAGTATATTTCATTTTTATTCTCTCGAATTACTGCATTTATTCGACTGATCCACAAACGACGAAAATCTCTTTTTTTCCTATCTCTATCCCGATGGGCCGAAACCAAAGCTTTTATTTTCTGTTGAGGAATAGTAAGTCTTGAATGAGTCCCCCGAAAGCTTGATGTAAATAAACGAGTTTTTGTCCGATGTTTCCGAGCTATATATCCTCTTTTAATTCTGGTCATTGAATAAATGAAACTTTGATGAATAACTATTTTGTTTGATTTCGTTTCTTTTAGTTATTCTTTCCCCTTTTTTCCTAGTCCATTAATAACAAAACGGATTATTCCAGTGTATAAAATAAAAATCCCAATGGCTTTTGCTACTATAACCTTCCCAACCACGATTTTTTTATTTTAATTTCTAAGCATTTCACCTCGAAATAAGAAATTGTATCGAGACTAGGTATCAAAAAAAACATAGTAAATGAAATAGAAATGGATAAAGAAATAGTGGGTTCCATCGTTTCTATGGTTACTTCTTAAATGGCGAGGTCCCCTCTATACACCGGAGCCCCTTCCTTCATTTAATCAATGTTATTATTAACTTGTACAGTTCACACTCTTTGGCTCTACCTATGAAATATCTAGTAATAGGTCTTTCACAACGAAATCTACCTACACAGTAACGGTATTTAAATATGAAGATTAGCTGAGTAGCTGACCCTGTTAGTCCGTTCTTGCAAGTTTTAAAATGGGATGTCCCCTGCTTAATAGATAACTATTTGCTACCAATGGGAAAGTCTTTCGCATTTGAAATTGCAAATTGAGGTGATTGGATTTGCACCAACGGAAACCATAAATTTGATACACAATAGAAAGATAGATAATAGTAATCGATTTTTTTGAAGATAGTTTCTTGCATTCTATCCTATTTCATTGGTACTGATCACTGATATTGGAATTTTTTTCCTTTATTTTTTTGTCTTAGTCCATGATCTGAACGAGTCGCACATACACCCTAGTACATGTTCCTCGGCGCTGAGGGCATCCCTGAAGAGCGGGGGATTTCGTAACATTTCGGATTGGCTGTCTTGTGTTTCTAATAAGTTGTTTTATAGTTGGCATGTTGAGTCATATACATAATGAGCTGGTTTAGATCAATCCTAATCCGATGATTATGAATTACTTATATTCTCTCTATTAATATTACTAGTAATATTAATAGATTAATTATATTAATTAGATTATAATTCTATTAATTAGATTATATTAATTAGATTAATTGAAAATATTCTATTAAACTCGGTAAGACGATAAAATTTCAAACCTTGGCGCGGAATACTCGCTAATTTTTTATTCAACTGCTACAAGATCAACAATTCCATGAGTTTGGGCTTCTGCTGCTGACATAAAAACATCCCTTTCCATGTCTTCGGATACAACCCAGAAAGGTTTTCCCGTTCTTTGTACATAAACCCTTGTGATAGTTTCACGCAGTTTCAGTAGTTCTTCCGCTTCCAGGATAAATTCTCCCGTTTGTGCCTCATAAAAAGAACTAGCGGGTTGATGGATCATTACCCTGATGATATAACATAAAAAACGGTTCCTATTTCGCACGATAAAGCGAGAGAGATAAAGAATAAAAAAAAGATAAGACGGAATTGAACAAACGTACCGTACAGGCATTTTTTGCGTATTGCATACGGCTCTACAACGGAATTTCTTTTTTACCTTCTATTGAAGAAATAGAAAATGTAGGGGGTCTATCAGACCCGGATCGGTAAATGATCCAATAACCACCCTTCCTTTTTGTTTTGTGTATTAGTTAAAAAAATACTATGATGGTTCCGTTTCTTTATTATTGCGTCTCTTATTCAGCAATCCCAAAGTTTCTTTTTTTTCATAGTCTTCATAAATATTGTTAAAAGCTTTCTTTTCCGGTGTGAAAACAAAAAAGTTTGTGACGCTGGAATAGGCTCCTCCCGATAGATGCGATAAAATAGGAAATATCTCCTTTTCATACTACCCTTTCGGTACATAATTTAAAAATTTTTGAAAAACAAAAAAATTATCATATCGAACTCGAAGTGCTGTGCTATTATTACTTAATATTCATATGGCGAAGGCATAGTCTTCTTTTTTTTCCTCAAATAAAAGAATCATTGGCGCCAAGCGTGAGGGAATGCTAGACGTTTGGTAATTTCTCCTCCTGCCAGAATAAAAGATCCCATTGAAGCGGCTAATCCCATGCATACTGTCTGTACATCTGGTTGCACAAATTGCATAGTATCATAAATTCCTATTCCGGGTATTACCCATCCGCCCGGAGAGTTTATAAACAAATAAAGATCTTTGTTATCATCCTCTATACTGAGATATACCATAAGTCCAATAAGCTGATTCGATATCTCACTATCAACCTCTTGGCCTAAAAAAAGTAGTCTTTCTCGATAAAGTCGATTGGTTAGGATAAAATTTTATCTCTTAGGAGCCGTACCTGCACCTTTTGATGCATACGGTTCACCAAAAATCACCAAAAAGAATCAATGTGTAGAGTTAACCCCTTTTTTTCATAGCGGGTTTTTTCTTCCATTTTTCAAGAAAGACGATTTTTGACCCGTTTACTTAGGTTATAATAAACTAAACTTATTTTATTGAACTAAGTTCTCATTGATGTATTGTTTTCATTGAGATCGAATCCAAATC